AATCAAATAAAAACTCATTGGCGCCAAGCGTGAGGGAATGCTAGACGTTTGGTAATTTCTCCTCCGACCAGAATAAAAGATCCCATTGACGCGGCTAATCCCATGCATATCGTATGCACATCAGGTGACACAAATTGCATAGTATCATAAATGGCTATTCCTGGTATTACCCATCCGCCGGGAGAGTTTATAAACAAATAAAGATCCCTAGTACCATCTTCTATACTGAGATATACCATGAGACCAACAAGTTGATTCGAGATCTCGCTATCAACCTCTTGGCCTAAAAAAAGTAATCTTTCTCGATAAAGTCGGTTGATTAGGACAAAATTGCATCCCTTAGGAACCGTACGTGCACCTTTGGATACATACGGTTCAAAAAAAATTGCGAAAAAGAAAAAAAAAAAGAATCAATGTGTCGATTCCAGTTTTATTTCTTTTTTTTTTTTTGTAACAGGTTTTCTTAATGAAAGGTCTTCTATTAAAAAAAACGAGATGAGTTTAGGCTCCCTTCCCTCTAAAAAAAAAAAAAAGAGATTACTGAACTTATTAAACTAACCTATCATTGATGTATTGTTTCATCGATATTAAAATCACGATGTCATTGTCTTGTTCCTGAATGGGCCCTTTCAATTCTTTTAGGTTCATGGTCTACCCCGGGAAAAGATCTGTCCGAATTCTATTTGCACATATAGGACAAATGGTCTCAGTACCATTTTTTTGTTATGACTTCTTTTTTTTTTTTGTTAATTTTGTGTCTTGCTTTCCCAAAACTATTTGATGTATTCATCATACTATTCCGTTGGTCGGCAATTTGGGATCACTACTATCACTACTATAGTAATAGTAGGTATAAGAATCATTTATGATACAAGTGGTAATCATACATATATTATATTAACAATTTGTTATCGATTTGGTATTTTCTGAACGGAGCCTGGATACTTTATTTTATCAGTCCAAGTAAACCATAAATTCTTCTAAATTGATAATATTGATCCCCAATATAAAATAAATTGATCTAATTGCACTTCACGCTCCGAATGATTGATTGATGCCTCACTCAATACAATATCTCTTGGGCGAAACAGAGGATATCTCGATCAGGGGAGAGAACGGGTAAATCCCATATGACCCAATATGTCTGACAAGTCGCACTATACGTCAACCCAAACCGCATCTTCCTCTCCAGGACTCCGAAAAGGTACTTTTGGAACACCAATGGGCATTAAATTAAAGAAAAAAATTTAGTACTATACTTCACTTTAATATGGAAACGTAACAATCAATGGTTTATTGTCTTCATCCCTTTTTTCTCTTTATTCTATTTGATACATAGATTGAAAAGTTTATAGAGTAAGACAGAATGAATAAATAAAAAATTTGAACGAAGAAATCGATCGTTCGAATGATAAACAAGTATCTATCCATTCGTTCCCCAAAAATGGGACCAATCCTCCCATTGCGTATTGGTACTTATCGGGTATAGAATAGATCTGCTTCTCTTTGTTCTTACGAACAAAATTGTTCCGTTATTTTCACGTTATTTTCAATGGAATGGAATAAATATTAATCCTTTCTGATACGGAATCTACTGAAAAGGTTAGGTACATGGTTAGTATATATAGTCTTTTCCAATGCGATAAAATAAAGTGGCATAGTGTCTATTTTTCTTTGATAAAGAGGTATTTCCATGGGTTTACCTTGGTATCGTGTTCATACTGTCGTATTGAATGATCCCGGTCGATTGCTTTCTGTTCATATAATGCATACAGCTCTAGTTTCTGGTTGGGCTGGTTCGATGGCTTTATATGAATTAGCGGTTTTTGATCCCTCTGATCCCGTTCTTGATCCGATGTGGAGACAAGGTATGTTCGTTATACCCTTCATGACTCGTTTAGGAATAACCAATTCGTGGGGCGGTTGGAGTATTTCAGGAGGAACTATAACAAATCCGGGTATTTGGAGTTATGAAGGTGTGGCAGGGGCACACATAGTGTTTTCCGGTTTGTGCTTCTTGGCAGCTATCTGGCATTGGGTATATTGGGACCTAGAAATATTCTGTGATGAACGTACGGGAAAACCTTCTTTGGATTTGCCCAAGATCTTTGGAATTCATTTATTTCTCTCAGGGGTAGCTTGCTTTGGCTTTGGCGCATTTCATGTAACAGGTTTGTATGGTCCTGGAATATGGGTGTCCGATCCTTATGGACTAACTGGAAAAGTACAATCTGTAAATCCAGCGTGGGGCGCGGAAGGTTTTGATCCTTTTGTTCCGGGAGGAATAGCCTCTCATCATATTGCAGCGGGTACATTGGGCATATTAGCAGGCCTATTCCATCTTAGTGTTCGTCCGCCTCAACGTCTATACAAAGGATTACGTATGGGCAATATTGAAACTGTACTTTCCAGTAGTATCGCTGCTGTTTTTTTTGCAGCTTTTGTTGTTGCTGGAACTATGTGGTATGGTTCAGCAACTACCCCAATCGAATTATTTGGTCCTACTCGTTATCAGTGGGATCAGGGATACTTTCAGCAAGAAATATATCGAAGAGTTAGTGCCGGGCTAGCCGAAAATCTTAGTTTATCGGAAGCTTGGTCTAAAATTCCCGAAAAATTAGCTTTTTATGATTATATTGGTAATAATCCGGCAAAGGGGGGATTATTCAGAGCAGGCTCAATGGACAATGGGGATGGAATTGCTGTTGGATGGTTAGGACACCCCGTCTTTAGAGATAAAGAAGGGCGCGAGCTTTTTGTACGTCGTATGCCTACTTTTTTTGAAACATTTCCGGTAGTTTTGGTAGATGAAGACGGAATTGTGAGAGCTGATGTTCCTTTTAGAAGGGCAGAATCAAAGTATAGTGTTGAACAAGTAGGTGTTACTGTTGAGTTCTATGGTGGCGAACTTAATGGAGTAAGTTATTCTGATCCTGCTACTGTGAAAAAATATGCTAGACGTGCCCAATTAGGTGAAATTTTTGAATTAGATCGGGCTACTTTGAAATCCGATGGTGTTTTTCGTAGCAGTCCAAGGGGTTGGTTCACTTTTGGGCATGCTACGTTTGCTTTGCTCTTCTTTTTCGGACACATTTGGCATGGCGCTAGAACCTTGTTCAGAGATGTTTTTGCTGGTATTGATCCAGATTTGGATGCTCAAGTGGAATTTGGAACATTCCAAAAACTTGGAGATCCAACTACAAGGAGACAAGTAGTCTGATACGACATTGTTGTGGTATCTTTCGCCTCTATTTTTTTTTTATTTGACATTGGGTATCAGAGAAATCTTGACTTGAATCACCATCTTTTCTTTGACTTTTTTTCTTTCTTTATATGATATGGTAAATGATCCCAAATGAATAGGTGTGGAAGCTATAATTGTAAACCACGATCGAATCCATGGAAGCATTGGTTTATACATTCCTTTTAGTCTCGACTTTAGGGATAATTTTTTTCGCTATCTTTTTTCGAGAACCACCTAAGGTTCCGACTAAAAAAATGAAATAACCTTTCGAAATAATTTAATTGAAGTAATGAGCCTCCCATATTGGGAGGCTCATTACTTCAACTAGTCCCCGTGTTCTTCGAATGGATCTCTTAGTTGTTGAGAGGGTTGCCCAAAAGCGGTATATAAGGCGTACCCAGTAAAGCTTACAAGTAAACCAGATATGGAGATGGCGACTAGGGTTGCTGTTTCCATTTTTAGATAATTTCAAGATCACAATGGATCTACGATAAGATCGTTTATTTACAACTACAACGGAATAGTATACAAAGTCAACAGATCTCAACCAATCATTAAATAGGATTTATGGCTACACAAACCGTTGAGGATAGTTCTAGATCTGGGCCAAGACGAACTACTGTAGGGGATTTATTGAAACCATTGAATTCGGAATATGGTAAAGTAGCTCCGGGATGGGGGACTACACCACTTATGGGGGTTGCAATGGCTCTATTTGCGATATTCCTATCTATTATTTTGGAAATTTATAATTCTTCCGTTTTACTGGATGGAATTTCAATGAGTTAGGTTTATAAGAACTATGAAGTCCTAGTCTTTCAATCAAAGAAAAAATTACTTTAGACTTGGATTTCTAGACCATTCTATTCTGGTAGTTCGACCGTGGAATTTATTTGTTTCGGTATTTCCGGAATATGAGTGTGTGACTTGTTATAATTGATCCTATTGATAATACATAGAATGGACCTGTTATCTCTATCAAGATGATTCTACCTCGTCGGATATTTATTCTAGTATCTGGAGCACGGAATATATAGAATAGATCAAGAAAAGAAATATTTGAACTATGATTCATACCTACTATGTATTCAGACCTCGCAACCGGACTCAAAAAAAATTCAAATAGGTATTTCCTAAATCAAACGAATTTTATTCCTTCAGATTTATTTTGACCGAAGGATAACTCTTTCTCTAGATTTTGTTGAGTCATTACATCCATTCATTCAATAAGTGATCATCAAAGGTTCTTACTCAGAGAACCTTTGAGTTTAGCTTGAGGCTAAATCATCGTGGTTCTAGTATGAATCTGAGGTTTCAATTGATTCATAGGGTCTCAACAAGAGAATTCCTATCAATAGTAAAACAAGAGTAAATCCGCAAATCAAATAACAAATAAAAAATAGGGAAGAGAAGATTCAAGAGGCCTGTAACGATCAACATAAAGAAAGACAGATGAGCCAACTTGATATTTTTTGGCATTATCATCACAAAGAAGAGATTCCGGATTTTTGTTACTTCGTATCTTCGAGGCAAATCGAATCAAGTGGTTAATGAAGTTTTTAACTTTCTATTATATATCCGTTGAAATCAGTATTTGTGTGTTTCCGCTTGAGCCGTACGAGATGAAATTCTCATATACGGTTCTCAGAGGGGGAGTTCCATTGGGTTACCTATCTCAATAAAGTATATGATTGGTTTGAGGAACGTCTTGAGATTCAGGCGATTGCAGATGATATAACTAGTAAATATGTTCCTC